AAATATCAATAACCCGTCTTTTTCACTTAAAAAAAAAATTCCATATTAATTCATGAATTATGATACAAATTCTATATATTCTATATATATGAATATGGATATGGAAAAAGATAAAAAAGATTTTTTTTTATTGGAATTGGGTTTCTTTCTCTTTTTTTTTTTTTCGTTCCTATTCTTCTTTCTATTTCTGAGAAAAAGAGGGCTTACAAAAGAAAGTAAAGGGTTTTTTCGTTCCCAATAGTTATGTATTTAATCGGTGGATAGGAGCATACTCTGGATTGGAATCGTGCCTTGGGGAGTACTGCCTAATAATTTCTACCAACTTTAAGCCCCAATTAGTATTCTTTAGTTTGTATATTATGTCAAAATGTTCTTTTGGATAATTTACATAATCTCCATTTCCATTACAAATCCGTTTCATATCTTGGTGTTTCTAACCATCCACTCGTTTTTGTTCAACCCCCCGTTATGATAATACGTGTATGGTAATACATACAAATAATAGTGAAAACTCAATACGGTGGATCTTTTGAGCCCGCTTCAAGTCAGGATGACTAATCAACCAATCTTGGGGTAAACGGTTTCTTATGTTTATTTCCGCTTAACTCTTTAACTCTTATACATGGAAAATGAGACTCAATATTTTTACTGCGAATTTATATATTCTAAATTATCTTATTTATACTTATTTATATATTATATATAAGCTGTTTTTTTTCACTCATATAACTATTTGATTTAATTCTTCAATCCGAAATCCGAATAATTAATAAAAAAAAATGAAGATATCTACTCTACTCAATTCATTCCACCACTTTCCTAGAAAGAAAGAATAAAGAAAAGCTTATGTCTATATATCAACGAATCGCACGTAGAGATATGGATAACACACATAAAGTTAATGGTATTTCATAACTAATCGATTGAGCAGCAGCTCGTAGACCACCTAAAAAGGAATATTTATTATTTGACCCGTATCCTGACATAAGAAGTCCAATGGGAGCAATACTTGAAATGGCAATCCATAAAAAAACACCAATATTGAGATCCGCTAAAACAAGGCGATAACCAAACGGAACTACTAAATAGCTTACTAAAATTGATATAACTGCTATGGATGGACCGATACTGAATAAACGAGTATCCCCTCTAGATGGAAAAAGATTTTCTTTGAAAAGAAGTTTTGTCCCATCTGCTAGAGCTTGAAGAACTCCCAAAGGGCCGGCGTATTCAGGTCCAATACGTTGTTGTATTCCCGCGGATATTTCTCTTTCTAACCATACAATTACCAGTACGCCTATTGTGATTCCCAATACAAGAGTCAAAATAGGAATAAATAACCATATAATTCCATAGACCTCTTTTAAAAATTCCAATCTAGAAAAAGAATCGATATCTTGTACTTCTGGTGTATCAATTATCATTTCAACGATCAACTTCTCCCATAATGATATCTATACTACCTAGTATTGTCATAATATCAGCCAATTTCATTCTTTTAACTAACTGAGGAAGAATTTGCAAATTGATAAAACCCGGCGGTCTAATTTTCCATCTCCAAGGAAAACCACTCCGATCCCCTATCAGAAAAATCCCCAATTCTCCTTTTGGGGCTTCGACTCTCACATAAAGTTCTTGTTTCGGCAATTCAAATGTAGGAGAAGGTTTTTTACTAATAAAGCGATATTCAAAATCATTCCATTCTGGATTCCCTTCTCTATCAAAGTATCGGATTTCTAAATTCTCATATGGCCCCCCCGGAATTCCTTCGAGAGCCTGTTGAATAATTTTTATGGATTCTATCATTTCACCAATTCGGACTAGATAACGAGCCAATGAATCTCCTTCTTTTTGCCACTGTACTTCCCAATCAAATTCGTCGTAACACTCATACTGATCAACTTTACGAAGATCCCATTGTATTCCGGACGCTCGCAGCATTGGTCCCGATAAACCCCAATTTATTACTTCCTCTCGACCAATAATGCCTACCCCCTCGACTCGTTCTAAAAAAATTGGATTGCGTGTAATAAGTTGTTGATATTCAGCAACCCTTGTTAAAAAATAATTGCAGAAATCCAAACATTTATCTATCCAGCCATGAGGTAGATCAGCCGCTACTCCCCCGATCCGAAAATAATTATGCATCATTCTCATACCGGTGGCAGCTTCGAATAGATCATATACTAATTCTCTTTCTCTGAAAATATAGAAAAAAGGAGTCTGTGCACCAATATCCGCCATAAAAGGACCGAGCCATAACAGATGAGAAGCTATACGACTCAACTCCAACATAATTATTCTGATATAGCTGGCTCTTTTAGGTACTTGAATATTTCCCAGCTGTTCCGGTCCATTTACCGTTATTGCTTCTGTGAACATAGTAGCTAAATAATCCCAACGTGTTACATAAGGCAAATATTGTATAATTGTTCGGTTTTCCGCAATTTTTTCCATCCCTCGGTGTAAATAACCCAATATTGGTTCACAGTCAATAACATCTTCACCATCTAGAGTAATGATAAGTCGAAGAACACCATGCATTGATGGATGGTGGGGACCCATATTGACTACCATGAGGTCTTTTCTTGTAGCTGGTATATTCATAGGTTTTTCCTTAATTCATTCTTTCATGAATTTCTGAAAATGAAAAAAAGTTCATTCAAATTCAAGATCTAATAAATCAAATAATTCAAAATGCCTCTTCAAATTAACGAGTTTTTAATTCCCGAATATCCAACCGATTAATTAATTCTTTATAACCCATTTTATTTTTCTTTGACAAATAAGATAGCAGTCGTTGGCGTTTTCCCAGAATTTTACGTAGACCTCTCTGAGATAAATAGTCTTTTTTGTGTAATTGTAAATGTGAAGTAAGTCTTCGTATCCTATTGGTGAAACTAAATATTTGAAATTCAACAGATCCCCTGTTTTCTTCTTTTTCTTCTTGTGAAATAACTGAGATGAATGAATTTTTTACCATAAAATGAAACCCCCTCCTTTTTTAAGATATTTTTGTTGATAGATATATTTATTGATCAGTAATAATAATGTCACTCGTTTTAGTTTGGTATAGACAATAATCTTAATTTCGTTATAAATTTTGGATTTTTTTAAATCAAATTGAATCAATCCGATTTTCATTTTGAAATTCGATTTGAAAAGGTATACATTTGAAAAGGTATACAAAAGGGTGGTTGTTTTCTGCACTCCCAAAAGATAAAAACTTAGTCCTACAATCAGAAGGTTTTATTGATTCATTTCTAGATCGAATTGATAGGTCATTGAATTAGTATCATGTATCAGAATGTAATGTAAGACAATGGATGTGTGCACCTCTTTGTCGTCATAGACCCGCTGTGATATGGGATGGGAAATATAGCAAAGCAAAAATGGACTAGTAATAAATTTTCAATCGCGGATACATATGTATCCTTACCATACCGAAACGACTGCCGTTATTGGTATCAAACCAATACCGATTCATACAAGCTAAATCTTCTAATCGATAATTGGGCCAAAGAAATAACTTTAATTTAATAAGTTTTTTTTTTAATCCTTTGCTTTTATCCAAACCCTGGCTGTTTACCTTATTCCCATTCCCCAATGCTGAATTTTTATGCATATTATTTCTATTCCTAGAATTGAAACAAATTAGAATTCTAAATTCTCTCCGAAGTCTGGGTGATAAAAGATTTTCAGGAACAAACAAATCATAATTATTTTTATCTCTATTTCCAGTCATCTTTTGATATTTGGTAATGACTTTATCAGAATTCTTATCATCAGAATTCTTATCAACATGGTTTTTTTCTCGGTATTTTTGATTAATTTGGTGTTTACTTTGATGAACCAATGAAATACCAACGGTTTGATACATAATAAATTGTCCATCATTTTTTATAGATAGACGAATCGGTTCAATAATAAAAATTCCTCTTTTGATCAATTCTGTAAGAGTTAAATTTTTCTGAATCATCAGAATATCCAGACTCATTTCTCCCCTTTGAATAGAGGATATAGTTATTTCTCTTGGATTTATCAGTCTAAGCAGGAGACAATATACTTTGATGTTATTGATTATTTTTTTATTTAAAATATCATCCCATCGCAATTGAAAATGCAAATACCTTTTTAGCAAGAAATAAAACTCCGCTTTTGTATTGTTCTTGTATTGCTTTTTATTTTTATGTTTTTTCATGTCCGATCCCATATAATCTTCTTCAACATCTTTTTCTTGGTTTGAAAGAGCGGATTCAAGGTTTGCTTGGTCCGCGGATTCTTTTTGACCTTTATTTCGTTTTTTTAATTCAAGAGATTTTTTTTCATTGGAGGATATAAAAGGATCTCTTTTTTTATTTCCAGCGATGCTTTTGTTTTCAATATCAATAGCGTTTTCATTTATATTAGAATCTAAAAGAAGTAATTTTATTGGTATAAACCACGGTTTAGTTTTATACAAATTATAAAGTATCAAAAATTCTGGGAAGAACCAATGTTCAAGATTTGATATGGGACGATTTAATATTTCTTCATTCATTCCCATCCAATCCAAAAACCCTTTTTGATTGGATAGGTTGATTTCTTGATCTTGATGAATCGTGAGGTAAAAAAGATCTTTCTTTTTTATTTTATCAATTATTTGATAATTATTAAGCTTAGCCTTAGTAGATTTTTTATTACTGTCAGTATCAATATTTATCCAGGCTTCGATATCGACTTTCTTTCTAAGACAAAAATGGATAATTCTCCAATCAAAATATTTTCTATCCATATTTTTCTCCATATCTCTAATATCATCTTGTACTAGATCATTATTGATAGGGATAATAGGAATACCTTCCATCATATTAAATAATTTTCGTTTATGTGTGTTGGAATTCGAAAAAACTTCTTGGTTATTTTTTACGTGAAATGGCGATTCATAAATTGAAGAGTACTTCGTATCTTCAGAATTAATAGATTTATATGCTAACCGATCATATCTATATTGTTTTTTAAAACTCTCCTTTTGATTCAGTAATGAAGCCTTTTCAAAATTATTTTGTTTTTCGTAGTGAATAAATTTCATTTTTTTAGATGAATTGCATAAATCCTTATTTTGATTCATACAGTGTTGATTGAATCTATTTCGCCATTTTTGTGTTACTAGTCTAGACCATCTAATCTGAGATATATCATATTGATAATGATTCCTTAACCAATTTGTCCATTGATTCATTCCAGACTTCTGACGATTCTTATGTTTTAATTGAGAATGAAACAATTCTTGTGTTCCAACAAAAGAATCCTTTATTTCATTTTTAATAAAAAGGGCTGCTCCATTATATTGAAAGACAGATTTTAACTTATATAAATAGAAATTAATAAATTGGGTTTGTGAGAGTTTGTAAAATACATAGGCTTGTGAAAAGTAGGATAAGTCACAAAAATTATTTGAATTCTTATTACTAATATTAGTATTATAAAGTGCCTTTTTTAGAGTCGAAATAAAGTGAATTAAACTTTGATTTGTTTTATCAATTTTTTCTTGACTTGTTTCATTATTGGTAATGTATTTATTAATAATTTTTTTTATTGATTCAAGAAATGGTTGTGTATTGATCCTAGGAATATTAATGATCCACAGAAAGATATCTATGTATATCCTTTCAATGAAAATTTTAAAAAAATAATGTGATTTCCGGATTAATCGAACATTTTTTCTTTTTAATATCTGCCAAATATTTTTTTGTGATTCCAACCTTTTATCATCATCACTTATTTTGTTAGAACTAATATTTCGATCTGGAATTAGAAATCCCCCCTTTTTTTCATTTTTTATTTTTTCTATTTGATTTATGATTGTGTTTGTTCTATCAGTTAGATCCTGCATTTTTTTTTCTGTCAATGAAAAATTTGTCCAATCCCGAGGTATAGTTTGAATGGACGATTCATGAATCATCAAATTACTTATTATCGAATCTTTTTTAGTTTTACTCAATTCAAATTCATATACTTTTCTTTTTCTCAATCCAAACAGGAGAATTGGGTTTATTTTTGAGAGTTCTTTTTTTATTTCTTTTAAAAACTGAATGCTTTTAATGACCCATTTTTTTGTTTCTTTTGAAACATTTAGAAACAATTTTGTTTTTTCTTTTAAAATTCTTAGAATTAGAAAGCATTTCTTTTTCAATTTTAAAACTTTTCTTTTGAGTTCTTTAAAAATAGGTTCAAAAAATGAAAGTTGTTTTCTGGGAGAATCAAAAGGGAATTCAGCTTCCATTCCAAAAATTGTTAAAAAACAAAAATCATTTTTGGAATCTTTCTTTTTCATTGGATCGTTATAAGGGGCTCGTAGGTTAGATCTGTGCCAAGGTTTCAGACGAAAAGGAAATAGAATCTTAATCTGAATACCGTCTGTTAACCAGTTTTTTGGAAATTCTTTTTCTGATAATTGAACGCCATTATAGGTGCATTTAACATGCATTTCTCTATTCCAATCCTTTAAATCCTCGGACCATTCGGGAAATTGAAATAATAGCATACGGGCGGTATTTTTAACTATTATCAATGAAGGCAATATAATATATTTTCTAAGAATCGATTGGATTACTAACAAAAAACCTCTTATTACTTGAGCAAGTAAAATACTATCCCAGGCTTCCGCTATTTCTATACGTACTTTCTCCTTTCTTTTGTCTTCTTCTTTTTTATCCTCTTCTTTTTTTTTCTCACTTTCTTCTGTGGTTTTCTCTTTATAATCCGAAATTTTGAGTTCTGCGTTTGTCCACATACAATTTCTCAAAATTAGGTTTATCCGTTCGGAAATATCAAAAGAAAAAAGGGGGGATTTGTCTATTCGGTCCAAAAAAAGGGGGGAATGCACATCTGCCTCAAAGAATTTCCAAGTAACTATTTTACGTCTTTGAGCACGCACGGAGCCTTTGATTATGTCTCGACGAAAATCTGATTGTTGTGAATAACGTATCAAAGCTACTTCGTCTGTTTGATCAGTATTATTAGTTTCTTGGGTATTATTATAAGTATCAGTATCAGTATTCTGTTGGTTATCAGTAAAAATAACTACACGTTTGGCTTTTCTTGAGCGAATCTCATGATCTTCTACCACACTTTCCTCAGTTTCTCCCTCCTGTTGTTCCAAATCGTTAATTAATTTGTATGACCACCGAGGGACTTTTTTATGGATTTCTTTTAGTGCAATAGATTTTTTTTTTTTCGTTTTCTCGTTGGGAAGAGTTCTATCTGCATCAAATAAAAATTTTAAAATTTTTATTCTATCTTCTGAATCAATTCTTACTTGTTCGTGTTCAGGAACTAAAAAGGGTCTTTTAAAATTTAAACTTGATGTTGATTTTACAGCAAATTCATTAATTAAGTTCAATAAATAATAAATTTGCTTTGCGCATGCTTTTCTATCAAATGGATTTAGTTTCTGTTCAAATTCTAGGCGATTAATAATAAGAAGGATACTATGAATCTTATTTATACAAAACTTTT